TGGTGAATAACTACAATTATGAATATAATTGTAGTTATTGGGGGCGAGAATTGTGTTTTAATTTATATTAATATTTTCATTTATATGAATATTAAAAATAGATTGATTTTCGATAGTCCATATTGATGATTTGAAAATATATCGACTCAAATTACTCTTTCGAGAGATTAGGCCAATAACTATATCTACATCAATCCATATCCATGAAAATGGAATTTTTCAAATTGAATAATTAAGAACTATTATAAAAAAGTAGAGTTACTTCTTTTTTCCTGACCGGGTCAATAAAGTTATGCAAGATTTTGATTTATTTATCTCTTATTTTATATATAATGGATTTACCTGGACTAATACATGATTTTCTTTTAGTCTTTCTGGGATTGGGTCTTATATTAGGGGGTCTGGGAGTAGTATTACTTGCCAATCCTATTTATTCTGCCTTTTCGTTGGGATTGGTTTTTGTTTGTATATCGTTATTCTATATTCTATCGAACTCCCATTTTGTAGCTGCTGCGCAGCTCCTTATTTACGTAGGAGCCATAAATGTTTTAATCATTTTTGCTGTGATGTTCATAAATGGTTCAGAATATTCCAACGATTTCCATCTTTGGACCGTGGGAGATGGAGTAACTTCCGTGGTCTGTACAAGTCTTTTTGTTTCACTAATTACTACTATTCCAGATACGTCATGGTACGGGATTATTTGGACTACAAAAGCAAACCAGATTATAGAGCAAGATCTGATAAGTAATAGTCAACAAATTGGGATTCATTTATCAACAGATTTTTTTATTCCGTTTGAATTCATTTCAATAATTCTTTTAGTTGCGTTAATCGGCGCAATTGCTGTAGCTCGTCAATAATAACTCTTTAGAACTGGAAAAACCTTGTTATGAGCTATCACATGTATTTACTTTTTTCTATTTGACTTTGTATATAAAATATAAATTCTTTATTAGTTCGATCTATTCCTTCCCAATATATTCCTTTATTCCATTACTCGTTATATTCTAGTCAATCCAATTGGTTAAATTGTTGTTCATATTGAAATGAATCGAGATTGATAAGGAGTTGGTTAATGATGCTCGAACATGTACTTGTTTTGAGTGCCTATTTATTTTCTGTCGGTCTATATGGATTGATTACAAGTCGAAATATGGTTAGGGCTCTTATGTGTCTTGAACTTATATTAAATGCGGTTAATCTCAATTTTGTAACATTTTCTGATTTTTTTGATAGTCGTCAATTAAAAGGAGCCATTTTTTCTATTTTTGTTATAGCTATTGCAGCTGCTGAAGCCGCTATTGGACTCGCTATTGTTTCATCAATTTATCGTAACAGAAAATCAACTCGTATAAATCAATCGAATTTATTGAATAAGTAATATTATCATATAAATTAAAATTTTCATAAATTAATTCAAATTAGCATGTCTGCCACGTAAGATATGATCATGTTATCACAAAGATAAGAAATCAAAGTATTTTGGCACTGTCAATCCAGAAATAGATTAAAAAACTCGGGGAACACATCGATTCATCTAGTACTAGTATTTAAATATATAATTCATTTATCAATTTACTAGATTGAAACTTTATCACGTTCAAAAATGGATAGATCCAATGTCGCATTCAGTAAAGATTTATGATACATGTATCGGGTGTACTCAATGTGTCCGAGCCTGTCCTACGGATGTATTAGAAATGATACCTTGGGACGGATGTAAAGCCAAACAAATAGCTTCTGCTCCAAGAACAGAGGATTGTGTCGGTTGTAAGAGATGTGAATCCGCCTGCCCAACAGATTTCTTGAGTGTTCGAGTTTATTTATGGCATGAAACAACCCGCAGCATGGGTATAGCTTATTAATACATTACAGAAACCCCTACTTGAGTCCATTTTTTTTTTACCGCCAAAACCTGTGCCCAAAAATAATATATTTTTGAGCACAGGTTTTTCTGGTCCAAGTGTATCTTGTCTTTACCACGAACAAATTTCCTTGGTTAACAATAATTGTAGTTTTACCAATATTTGCAGGTTCCTTAATTTTCTTTCTTCCCCATAAAGGAAATAGGGTAATTAGGTGGTATACTATATGTATATGCATGTTAGAACTTCTTCTAACAACCTATGCATTCTGTTATCATTTCCAATTAGACGATCCATTAATCCAACTAGTAGAGGACTATAAATGGATCAATTTTTTTGATTTCCGTTGGAAATTAGGAATAGATGGACTGTCTATAGGACCCGTTTTATTAACAGGATTTATCACTACTTTAGCTACTTTAGCGGCCTGGCCTGTTACTCGGGATTCTAGATTGTTCCATTTCTTGATGTTAGCAATGTACAGTGGTCAAATAGGATCATTTTCTTCTCGGGACCTTTTACTTTTTTTCATCATGTGGGAATTAGAATTAATTCCAGTTTATCTACTTCTATCCATGTGGGGAGGAAAGAAACGTCTCTACTCCGCCACAAAATTTATTTTGTACACGGCG